CCTCCCCAATCTGATATTATGGTCCCGGTATAGGACGAAAGTCCGTTAGGATCCAATTCTGACCGATAATAAATACCGGGACTTTGCAATATTTGATTGATCACAATTCGATATATTCCATTTACTATAAATGTTCCCATAGAATTCATTAGAGGAATGTTTCCAATACAAATTGTTTGTTCTTGCATACCCCGACTGGTTTTCCAAACGAGTCCCGCGGATACATAGAATTCAGAAGAATATGTAAGTGATTCGTACACAGCAGCTCTTTCGTTTATCAACGGGTCGACCAATTGATATGTTTCCACAAATAATTGAAATTCGATTTTCTGATCTGTATCTTCAATTTTTGGAAAGTTAGAAAGTTCTTCGGGTAAACCCTGATCGATGAACCTGCAAAATCCTTCCAATTGGATCTGATGAAACCCCGGTATTGTAAACATTCCCTCATTTCGATCTCGGAGCATTTTTATTTCATTTCCCATTTATCAAAAATCCTATTTCATTATTGGCGTAGTCTTCATCGAATTAGATAGATGATCTAGCAATGATGGACTTGATCGTCTATTTACGATTCCGGAATAACATGAAATTTTTTGCCAATTGATGAAAGTTCTTTCTAAGAGGTGGAATAGAATAACAACCCCTTTACATCCAAGGGAATGAGTAGGTGCTGGGGCGAAAGGGCTTGGACTTTCTCGACGCAGAAGACGCTGAACAAAAGACAAGAAAGAACCCTCGAGAAACTCTGTCGCTATTTTATTTTATTATAATGTTTCAGTATAATAAAATAGCAACATAAATAACAGGTATAACTAGTCAATCAATAGGGTAATTCTATTTTTTTCATAAGAAAAATGAGATTCAAAAAATCAGCATGAAAGTCGGGGGCGTTCTGTGGTAGATTGCTAGTAACATTTAGAGGTACCGGTATTGAAACACACCCGCGTCTATAAATTCCTCTTCGTCGAGACAGTCGTAATCCGAGTCTCCAAATTCCTCTTCGTCGTCGTGACTGGGCAAACACAAGTTTATCAATTCCTCTTCGCCGACAACGTTAAACCAGGTGGATACAAATTCCTCTTCGTTGCACCAGTCCAAAATCAAATGGGGGCTCGAAATTTTCTCAAGCGATCGTCGCTGAGTACGGACCAATACAGGTCTGGATAATCTGTTTCTTTCCTCGCGACGAGATAGTCTGCGCGATCTTTTTGATATCGCGCATCGCACTTGTCTAGTATTTGTCGTGTACATAGAAAGTCCGCGTTGACTCGCAGCCCGCCATGTACATATGGTTCATATTGTCGAAAGGTGTATGGTTTATTCCGGATCTTTCTTAGTAGAGCATTTCGTAGAGATTGGCGAGCAGCAAAATCGAAGTTGGAAGCGGGGTCGAAAAAAGGTTCCTCACCTTCGAAAAGGAAACGTTGCCAGGCGCCAGACCCAAAATAAACCCTGATTTCATACTGCCGTTCGTCCGTTCTTTCGAGCATGGCGCATTGAAGTTCGACCCAAAGACAAGCTTTTGTTGCTTGAATAGAGTTTGCAGTTTCAAAAAATTTTTCTTTTCGCAACCCAGTTGGCTCCTTCAGCTTTGGCAAAGTCGATGATACTCCCCGAGGCAGCGCCCTTCCGCAACTCGAATTTGTTCAAGAGAGTCAATACGATCTCGCGATGTCCCAGCTCAAGGCAGATTAAGCAAAATATTTCGTAGACCGTCCCCTCGTTCTTATCCAAAGGTAGTTCCTCCTCTTAGTATAACAAACAAATTCCCTCTTTGATCGATGCCGAGGCCTAGGAGACATCGACTTACCTAAGTGTCCTATAATTTCCAATGCAGCGAGAAATCTAGACTAGAGTCCGAATGGAAAGTTCATATTTCCCTTTTGTGTTATTTTTTTATTCTTTGATACTGTCTATATGCATGGGTTCAGCATGCGGCCATCATTCATCCTGAATCAGGATCTAATTCTCCTTAATTGCATTACTTATAACTTCCTTTTCTATTGAATTCTATATATATGTAATTTTTGTTTCTATTGAATTAGATATGTGACTCATATATATGGAATTCAATATATATGCGTCATGTGCGCTAATATATACGATATTGGCAAGGTTCAGCAGTGGTTTCCTATCTAAAACAACTCGCACAAATGTTCACCAACCATAGCAACTTATTATACCGGTAAAAGTATCGACTCCATATGACTAGGTCTGGGTTCGAATCCCCGGCAACTCTTTGTTCAAAAAATCCTCTATAGAGAAGAGAGACATTTTTACCTATTTTTGCTTCAATGAAAATTGAAGTGTGATAATTTACTGATAATTCTATGATTCCGTTCTAGAGTTTAGAGGGACTGATATATGTTATAACGCTCTACAGTCCCTGTTTTTAATATATCTTAGAAAAATCTATAGTTCCTATGAAAAATTTTCCTTAGGTTTTTGGGTGATTTTGGCGGCATGGCCGAGCGGTAAGGCGGGGGACTGCAAATCCTTTTTCCCCAGTTCAAATCTGGGTGTCGCCTGACTATTTCCCATAGATAGCGATCGAGCTATAGTATACTTTTTACCTAAGAAACTCAAAAAAAAGAGTGGGCCTTAGTATTTCTAGCCTATTTTACTTGTCTTTAGTCTTTGCCGATTCGAAATCATAAAGGGATTTTTGAGAAGTGGAGTTATTCAATTGGTTCCTTAACAGTCTTCGGTGAGAATCCCTTTTTGACTCTACCCCATTGATTCCACTATTATTAGTGAGCAATAATCGAATAATTCTAGAGATAGGGGACATAATTCACATGGAGCTAGTAAGTCTCGCTTGGGCCGCTTTAATGGTAGTTTTTTCATTTTCCCTTTCACTTGTAGTCTGGGGAAGAAGTGGTCTCTAGAAGTACTACTCATTGAGTTGAGGAATCAAACTGGATCAATTCTTTTAGAAATCGTTCAAAATTCATTGTAGAACGATTTACTATCAAGCAAGATTTCTTCATTTTCCAATTGCATTGAATTCGAGTGAAGGAATGTATTCTATAACAAGTTGATCGAAACAAATAGATGTATCAAAGAAATCGAAGTGGGCCCTCGGGCAATTCCAGATAGAAAATGAATCTAGCCACTCCAAATATCTACCATGAAGATAATAGGGTAGATTGATCTAGAGTAAACCTCCAGCTTTATGAGAAGCACTAAGATACAGTCCGGTAAGAAAGAACTCAATGAATCTTTCTTACCCTACTCTCAGATCTCCGAGAAGACTGCCGCTTCGAGCCCGTCCATTTCATTTATTCAGTAGAATACGCAAAATGAGAATTCCTTTCATTTGATCTTATCAATAGTTGATAAGATCAAGTTTCATTCAAAATAATTAATTATTTTGACTAACTGTTTTTACATAAATAATAAGTAGAAAAGCAGTAGGCACTAAAATGAAGAGTGCAGTAGCAATAAATGCCAGAATATTGACTTCCATAATCTCATCCCTTTTTCTTTTTTCTTTCACAATAACTCGGGATTTAATCCCCTAGAGAAAATAAATCTTGCACATGTAACTTTACTGAATGAATAACCTCGCGACGAGATTGACTCGGATCAATAACATGAATAAGCCGATGTAAGCGATCAAATCCATTCGTCGGCGAAAATTGAATAGGATAAGGGGGATCTTTTATCCATACCGAATCCAAAATAGGATTCCCGACCCAATCCAAAATTCCTTTAGTTAGTATTCTGTAGCATTTCTCTTGTTTATTTATAACCTATCTTAGGTCTCCCTTGTAGAATCAGCAAATATCGTATCATCTCACCACCCATCCCTTTCGATTAGTTAAGACAAGCAAAGAGGAAAAAGATAAGCTCTAAATGCCGTTTTTTAAGGATCTCATTTTCTTTGGAAGACAAAGAAATGGGATAAAGCGGAGTCTCGGAAAAAAGAAGGAATATTTCAGTACAGTCACTATTTTCGTTATTTTCATTTTAGTGTAAGGTTTGTTCTTTCTTCGACGGGCCGCTGAAAAAATAGAAAAACTAGTAACGAAAAAGGATTCAATTCCATTATCAAAAGCTCAGTGTCCAATTTGAATCCAATTGATTTGGAACCTTCCTATTTAGTAATTAGGCTGACACAAACAAAAACAGAGCCAGAAGGGGACATTTTGTTAAATTCAGTTTGTATTATACAAGAAACGAATTCCATCTGTGGAGCTGCGCCCGAGAAAGAGATCAGACTTTGTTTTCTTACATGACTGGGGATCAATCCAAAAAGCAGACTCGGGAATATTTACTCTAAGAATAATGCTACCAACCAATCATTGGACTAATCTATGTTTGTCTTTCTCCAATCAGTCCTCGTTGAAGTGACGAGAACTCCGAACCGAATCCCCTAGGGAATGACATATTGTCCCAAGACCCCACTTTCCGAGAAAGAGGAGCGGTGGATTGGTGGACTTATTCGATTCGTCGGGACTGACGGGGCTCGAACCCGCAGCTTCCGCCTTGACAGGGCGGTGCTCTGACCAATTGAACTACAATCCCAGGGACCTAAGGGATCTAGCAGAAAATGTGATTCTTTTTGATTCCCCCTATCAGGTATTTATGAAGAAGAAGGGGGTTCTACCATGAGATGGTAGATGGGTGAATTGTTGGGTCGAGCTGGATTTGAACCAGCGTAGACATATTGCCAACGAATTTACAGTCCGTCCCCATTAACCGCTCGGGCATCGACCCCGGAAGAATCACTTTTAGGTGTATTGGTAATTCCTGACCCACTTCTTTTCGTAGTACCCTACCCCCAGGGGAAGTCGAATCCCCGTTGCCTCCTTGAAAGAGAGATGTCCTGAACCACTAGACGATGGGGGCATGCTTGCTCAACCTCTCTAATAATTCTTAGAGGATACTTTTTATATGGATACTTCGTATGTGGATACTTAGTATATGAACGATTTTTGGAAATTGTCAATATAATAGAAGAGATCCGAATTCTCCTTCAGGTTTTCACGATT